AAAAAATTTTCCAAAAATTAAAAAACAGAAATACTCGAGTAATACGGAAATTCCATTATTTTCGAAAATTATTCATTCCAAGATTATACATCGATCTATTTTTATCTATCATTAATATTCCTAGAATTACTACACAACTCTTTCTTGAATCAACAAACAAATTGATTGAGAAATCCATTTCCAATAATGAAATAAATCAAGAAAAAATAAAAAAAAAAAAAATGCACTTTATCTTTATTTCGACTATAAAAAGGTCAGTTTATAATATTAGTAAGAAAAATTCACATATTTTTTGTGATTTATCCTACTTGTCACAAGCATATGTATTTTACAAATTATCACAAACCCAAGTTATTAATTTGTCTAAATTTAGATCTGTTCTTCAATATAACACAATGTCTTGTTTCCTTACGACTAAAATAAAGGACTATTTTAGAACACTAGGAATATTTCATTCAGAATTAAAACATAAGAAACTTCAGAGTTATAGAATCAATCAATGGAAAAACTGGTTAAGACGGCATTATCAATACGATTTATCTCAGATTAGATGGTCTAGATTAATGCCAAAAAAATGGCGAACTAAAGTTAATCAAAGTTGTATGACTCAAAATAAAAATAGAAACTTAAACAAATGGAATTCATATGAAAAAGACCAATTAAGTCATTACAAAAAAGAAAATGATTTGAAACTCTATTCATTATCAAACGAAAAAGATAATTTTAAAAAATGTTATAGATATGATCTTTTAGCATCTAAATCGATTAATTATGAAAAAAAAAGTGACTCATTTATTTCTAGATTACCCTTTCAAGTCAAAAAGAACTTCGAAATTTCATATAATTTCAACCCGTCCAAACACAACTTTGTTGATATGTCCGGCAATCTGCATATCAATAATTATCTAAGAAAAGGCAATATTCTAGATATAGAAAGAAATCCCGATAGAAAATATTTTGATTGGAAAATTCTCCATTTTTCTCTTAGACAAAAAGGGGATATTGAGGCCTGGGTTAAGATCGATACCAACAGTAATCCAAATACTCAAATTGGTATTAATAATTATCAAATAATTGATAATTATCAAATAATTGAGAAAAAGGGGGTTTTTTATCTTACAACTCATCAAAATCCAGAAAAAACTAAAAAAAATTCGAAAAAAGTCTTTTTTGATTGGATGGGAATTAATGAAAAAATATTTAATCGTCCCATATTGAATCTGGAATTTTGGTTCTTCCCAGAATTTTTACTACTTTCTAATGTCTATAAAATAAAACCGTGGATTATACCAAGCAAATTCCTTCTTTTAAATTTGAATACAAATGAAAAGGTTAGTCAAAACCAAAAACAAAACTTTTTTATACCATCAAAAAAAAAAAAAAAGAATAGAATTCAAGAAGCAAAAGAACCCGCAAGTCAAAGAGAGCATGGATCGAGTATAGAAAACAAAGAAAATCGGGGCCCTGTTTTCTCAAAACATCAAAACGATCTTGAAAAAGATTACGTGGAATCAGACACAAAAAAGGGTAAAACTAAAAAACAATACAAAAGCAACACGGAAGCAGAACTAGATTTGTTCTTGCAACGTTATTTGCTTTTTCAATTGAAATGGAAGGATGCTTTGAATCAAAGTCTGCTCGAAAATATCAAGGTATATTGTCTCCTGCTTCGACTGACAAATCCAACCAAAATAACTATATCCTCAATTCAAAGGAGAGAAATGTGTTTGGATACAATGCTGATTCAGGCAAATTTACCTCTTACAGACTTACTAAAGAAGGGGGTATTGATTATCGAACCCATTCGGTTCTCTGTAAAAAATAATGGAGAATTTCTTATGTATCAAACCATAGGTATTTCGTTGGTTCATAAAAGTAAACACCAAACTAATCAAGGATACCGAGAACAAAGATATGTTGCTAAAAAGAATTTTGACGAATTCATTCTGCAACCTCAAACTCAAAGAATAAATACAGAACAAAATCATTTTGATTTGCTTGTTCCTGAAAATATTTTATGGTCTAGACGTCGTAGAGAATTGAGAATTCGAAGTTTTTTTAATTCTTTGGATTGGGATGGTGTCGATAGAAATTCAGTATTTTGCAATGAAACCAATGTAAAAAACTGGAGTCAATTTTTGGATGAAAGGAAACCCTTTTATAAAGATAAAAATGAATTAATTAAATTGAAGTTCTTTCTTTGGCCTAATTATCGATTAGAGGATTTAGCTTGTATGAATCGTTATTGGTTTGATACCAATAATGGTAGTCGTTTCAATATCTTAAGAATACATATGTATCCACGATTGAAAATTAATTGATAGTACTATATACCCTGTCTCGTATAGAGTATATAAAAGCAAACAAAAGTACACATGCCTTGTTTTACATCTCATTCGAATCTAATTCGAGTAGACGATACTAAATCAATAAAATAAGGTATCGATTAGATCTCAAAATGAATCAACAGAATATTTTTGATTTTAGGATTTTAGGTTTCAATTATTCGCTTTTGTGAATGAAAAAAACGTATCTATCACCTTTTTGGATTCCTATCTGAATCAAATGCAAAATTTGATTAATTTATTGGAATTGATAAAATTAGAGGTTCATAAAGAAATTAAGTCTATATACCACGTTCAAATTACTGGCATTATTATTACTGATCAATAAAATTCGAAAAAATCCATATCTGTAAAATAAAGAAAGGGGAAATTCTTTTATGGTAAAAAATTCTGTCATTTCAGTTACTTCTCAAGAAGAAAAGAAAGGATCTGTTGAATTTCAAGTATTCAATTTTACCAATAAGATACAGAGACTTACTTCACATTTAGAATTGCACAAAAAAGACTATTTATCTCAGAGAGGTTTGAAGAAAATTTTGGGAAAACGTCAACGACTGCTAGCTTATTTGGCAAAAAAAAATAGAGTACGTTATAAAGAATTAATTAATAAATTGGCCATTCGAGAGACAAAAACTCGTTAATTTGATTAAATTAATTTGAAGAGTTATTGCATTTTCACTTATATGTTTCGATTAAATTTTGATGAACTTCTTTTCACTTTCAGTAATTCATGGAAGAATGAATCGTTAAAAAACTTATGACTGCACCAACTACAAGAAAAGACCTCATGATAGTCAATATGGGGCCTCAGCACCCATCAATGCACGGTGTTCTTCGACTCATCGTTACTCTAGATGGTGAAGATGTTGTCGACTGCGAACCAATATTGGGTTATTTACATAGAGGGATGGAGAAAATTGCAGAAAACCGAACAATTATACAATATTTGCCTTATGTAACACGGTGGGATTATTTAGCTACTATGTTCACAGAAGCAATAACCATAAATGGACCCGAACAATTAGGCAATATTCAAGTACCTAAAAGGGCTAGCTATATCAGAGTCATTATGTTGGAGTTGAGTCGGATAGCTTCTCATTTATTATGGCTCGGTCCTTTTATGGCGGATATTGGTGCGCAGACCCCTTTCTTCTATATTTTTCGAGAAAGAGAATTGATATATGACCTATTTGAAGCGGCCACTGGTATGCGAATGATGCATAATTATTTTCGTATTGGAGGAGTGGCTGCTGATCTACCCTATGGCTGGATAGATAAATGTTTGGATTTTTGTGATTATTTTTTAACAGGGGTTGCTGAGTATCAAAAACTTATTACCCGGAATCCCATTTTTTTAGAACGAGTTGAAGGCGTAGGAATTATTGGAAGAGACGAGGCAGTAAATTGGGGTTTATCGGGACCAATGCTACGAGCTTCCGGAATAGAATGGGATCTTCGTAAAGTTGATCATTATGAGTCTTACGACGAATTTGATTGGCAGGTTCAATGGCAACGAGAAGGGGATTCATTAGCTCGTTATTTAGTACGAATCAGTGAAATGACAGAATCCATAAAGATTATTCAACAGGCTCTGGAAGGAATTCCAGGAGGGCCTTACGAAAATTTAGAAATCCGACGTTTTGACAGATTAAAAGATCCTGAATGGAATGATTTTGAATATCGGTTTATTAGTAAAAAACCTTCTCCAACTTTTGAATTGTCGAAACAAGAACTTTATGTGAGAGTTGAAGCCCCAAAAGGAGAATTGGGAATTTTTCTGATAGGAGATCAGAGCGTTTTTCCTTGGAGATGGAAAATTCGCGCACCAGGTTTTATCAATTTGCAAATTCTTCCTCAGTTAGTTAAAAGAATGAAATTGGCTGATATTATGACAATACTAGGTAGCATAGATATCATTATGGGAGAAGTTGATCGTTGAAATGATAATTGATACAACAGAAATGGAGACTATCAATTCTTTTTCCAAATTGGAATCCTTAAAAGAAGTCTATGGGATCATATGGATTCTTGTACCTATTTTGACTCTTGTATTAGGAATCACAATAGGTGTACTAGTAATTGTTTGGTTAGAAAGAGAAATATCCGCAGGAATACAACAACGTATCGGCCCTGAATATGCCGGACCTTTAGGAATTCTTCAAGCTCTAGCAGATGGGACAAAACTACTTTTGAAAGAGAACCTTATTCCATCTACAGGAAATACTCGTTTATTCAGTATCGGACCATCCATAGCAGTAATATCTATCTTTCTAAGTTATTCAGTAATTCCTTTTGGTAATCACCTTGTTCTAGCCGATCTTAGTATTGGTGTTTTTTTCTGGATTGCCATTTCAAGTATTGCTCCCGTTGGACTTCTTATGTCGGGGTATGGATCAAATAATAAATATTCCTTTTTGGGTGGTCTACGGGCAGCTGCTCAATCAATTAGTTATGAAATACCATTAGCTCTATGTGTGTTATCAATATCTCTACGTGTGATTCGGTGAGCCCTAAAATGTCTCCAAATTCTTTTCTTTCTAGAAACAAGGATAAAAAGATTTGATTGACTATATAGATTTTTCTTCAGCATTTAAGTTGATGAACTAAACCAGATAGTTATATGAGTGAAAGAAAACGGCTTCGAAATTTGCAGTAAAAAGTTGAGTCTCATTTCCTATGTACAAAAATCCAATGGTGAAAAAAGTAAACATAAGCAATAGAGATTGTTTACCCCAAGATTCGTGAATTGTCATGATAACTTGAAGCGGGTTCAAAAGATCAACTGTATGGAGTTTTTCTTGTCTATTACCATAGATGGATTTCCACAACAGGAGGTTTTTGAAAGAAAAAATAAGTGGATGGTTAGGAAGACCAAGATACACAAAGGATTAATAATTGAGATTATGTAAGTTATCCAAGAGGATATTTCTGTACATAAAAGGAATTCAAATTGGGGCTTTACGTTCGTAGAAATGATCAAGAAGTACTCCCCATGATTCTGATCCAGAGTATGTTCCTATCCACTGAGGAAGTAAATAACTATCAAGAACGAAGTAATCTTTTACTTTGGTTAAAGGCCCTTTTTCGGAGAAAGGAGAATAGGAATGAAATAAAATAAATCAAAATAGAAAGAAAAGAATCTAATTGCAAAAGAAAAAAGGAGAGATGTCGTTGTTTTTTTCTTCCTTTTTCTTTTTTTGTTCTTATTCTTTCTTTCCTATAATTTCATTTTGATTTCTATTTATATTTAGAGAGATCAAATTTTTGTCATGATTCATGAACTAATCAACTCTCGAATTTTTTTCGTAATTGAAAATTCCAGGTTGAAATGTATATGTGATATTGCTATAAAGCACATTTTTTTATTTTATTTAATGATAAGGTTATTAATCAACAAAGCCAAATTAAAATTCTTAAAAGATGAGATAAATTCAGAAGCACTTATTTATTAATTTTAAATATAGCAGACAGAATTCCATTGGTCTAATTTGGGACCTTAGGATAGATTTTTACTCTATCTGACAAACATATCAAGATAAAGAAGAGGAAAGGCCCTTAGATTTATTTGTGACCTCTGAGGAGCCGTATGAGGTGAAAATCTCACGTACGGTTCTGTAATAGCGATGGGCACAGTGATGTTATCATCGACTATGATTATCTAATAGTTCAAGTACAGTTGATATAGTGGAAGCGCAGTCAAAATATGGTTTTTGGGGGTGGAATTTGTGGCGTCAACCCATCGGGTTTATCGTTTTTCTAATTTCGTCTCTCGCCGAGTGTGAAAGATTACCTTTTGATTTACCAGAAGCAGAAGAAGAATTAGTAGCAGGGTATCAAACCGAATATTCAGGTATCAAATTTGGTTTATTTTACATTGCTTCATATCTGAATCTACTAGTTTCTTCATTATTTGTAACAGTTCTTTACTTGGGAGGTTGGAATCTTTCTATTCCGTACATATTAGTTCCTGAGCTATTTGGCATAAATAAAAGGGGTAAAGTCTTTGGAAGACTAATTGGTATTTTTATCACATTAGCCAAAACTTATTTGTTTTTGTTCATTCCTATTGCAACAAGATGGACCTTACCGAGGCTGAGAATGGACCAACTATTAAATCTTGGGTGGAAATTTCTTTTACCGATTTCTCTAGGTAATCTATTATTGACAACCTCGTTCCAACTTCTTTCACTGTAAAAGACCACAATATCCTAGATTCACGACTTGTCTCAAACAAGAGAAAGAAACAAGCATAAAATCTTTTTTCTAGATATTCAACATATGCTCCCTATGATAACGGAATTCCTAAATTATGGTCAACAAACAATACGAGCCGCCAGATACATCGGCCAAGGTTTCATCATTACCCTGTCCCACGCAAATCGTTTACCTGTAACTATTCAATACCCCTACGAAAAATTGATCACATCGGAACGTTTCCGAGGCCGAATACACTTTGAATTTGATAAATGCATTGCTTGTGAGGTATGTGTGCGTGTATGTCCTATAGATTTACCCGTTGTTGATTGGAAGTTGGAAACTGATATTCGAAAGAAACGATTGCTGAATTACAGTATTGATTTTGGAATCTGTATATTTTGTGGTAATTGTGTTGAGTATTGCCCAACAAATTGTTTATCAATGACCGAAGAATATGAACTTTCTACTTATGATCGTCACGAATTGAATTATAATCAAATCGCTTTGGGTCGCTTACCAATGTCAGTAATTGATGATTACACAATTCGAACAATTTGGAATTTACCTCAAATAAACAATGAATAACCCCTTAATTCGATATTAGATTCAAAAAAATTACGAATTACGAAGGCTTAGTTCGGATCTAAAACAATGAGATTTTTGCTTGGGCAATTCAAACTAGTGGTTGCTTAATGAGACTACTAGCTTAATTTAGATTGAAAACAAAACGGATTTCCATATTCTATATTATAATAGATAATAGTAAAAATTTTAATAGATAATAGTAAAATAGTAATGGTTTCAAAATAGATAAATGATATCAAAAATAGATAGGTTTAAACTACTCTTTCGACGAGTAAAGAATGGATAGTGGTCCAATAAAATAAAAGCATCCACCTCAATTTATACCCATTAGAATTTCATTCAATTAACAATTTCAAAGTATCATAAAAAATAGAAAAACTGCTTTTTTCCTGGTCAGGTCAATAAAGTCATGAAATTCTTCGTTTTTGATTTTTTATAAAAAATGGATTTATCTGAACCAATACATGATTTTCTTTTAGTCTTTCTAGGATCGGGTCTTATATTAGGGGGTCTAGGAGTGGTATTACTTCCCAATCCAATTTATTCGGCCTTTTCCTTGGGATTGGTTCTTGTTTGTACATCGTTAGTCTATATTCTATCTAACTCCTATTTTGTAGCTGCTGCGCAGCTACTTATTTACGTAGGAGCTATAAATGTTTTAATTATTTTTGCTGTGATGTTCATGAATGGCTCCGAATATTACAAGGATTTTCATCTTTGGACCGTAGGAGATGGAATTACTTCGATGGTTTGTATAAGTCTTTTTATTTCACTAATTACTATTATTTCAGATACGTCATGGTACGGGATTATTTGGACTACAAGATCAAACCAGATTATAGAGCAAGATTTTCTAAGTAATAGTCAACAAATTGGAATTCATTTATCAACAGATTTTTTTCTCCCATTTGAACTTATTTCAATAATCCTTTTAATTGCTTTAATAGGTGCAATTGCTGTAGCTCGTCAATAAAAAATTTCTATTAAAACTTGGAATTAAAATAAAATTTTGTTCTGTCTTATCACATTTATTTTCCTTCAATTCTATTGGAATTCTAGCTGGACAAATAGAAAGACTTTAGGTCAATCTAGTACCAATATATTTCTTTGTTCCATACTTGTTATATACTAGTCTATTAAATTTGTTGAATTGTTGTTCATATTGAAAGGAGTCGAGATTGATAAGGAGTTGTTTAATGATTCTCGAACATGTACTTGTTTTGAGTGCCTATTTATTTTCTATCGGTATCTATGGATTGATCACAAGTCGAAATATGGTTAGAGCCCTTATGTGTCTTGAACTTATATTGAATGCGGTTAATATAAATTTTGTAACATTTTCTGATTTTTTTGATAATCGTCAATTAAAAGGAGACATTTTCTCCATTTTTGTTATAGCTATTGCAGCCGCTGAAGCAGCCATTGGACTGGCTATTGTTTCATCAATTTATCGTAATAGAAAATCAACTCGTATCAACCAATCAAATTTGTTGAATAATTAATAGTAATCATTTACATTCTAATATTGAGAAATCGATTTTAATTAGCATGTTTAATACGTAAAGTATGATCTTATTTGCAAAATATAAGAAATCAAAGTATTTTGGCCTCTCTCATATCTCATAAACCAATCCAGAAAGGGGTTGATTAGAAAATTCTGATAACTCATTGATTCATCTGGTATATAAATATATAATTCGTTTCTAAGTTTACTAGATCGAAAATTTAGAACATTAAAAAACGTATAGACCAAATGTCACATTCAGTAAAGATTTATGATACGTGTATAGGATGTACTCAATGTGTCCGAGCCTGCCCCACGGATGTATTAGAAATGATACCTTGGGACGGTTGTAAGGCTAAACAAATTGCTTCCGCTCCACGAACAGAGGACTGCGTTGGTTGTAAGAGATGTGAATCCGCCTGTCCAACGGATTTCTTGAGTGTACGAGTTTATTTATGGCATGAAACAACTCGCAGTATGGGTCTAGCTTATTGATACGTTCGAGAAAACTCTACTTGAATCCATTTAATTTTTTTACCGACAAACCTGTGCTCGAAAATAAAAATATTTTGAGCACGGGTTTTTTTGGTCTAAGTGTATCTTGTCTTTACTACGAATTATTTTCCTTGGTTAACAATAATTGTAGTTTTTCCGATATTTGCGGGTTCTTTAATTTTCTTTCTTCCCCATAAAGGAAATAGGGTAATCCGGTGGTATACCATATGTATATGTATTTTAGAACTCCTTCTAACAACTTATGCATTTTGTTATCATTTCCAATCGGATGATCCATTAATCCAACTAGTAGAGGATTATAAATGGGTCGATTTTTTTGATTTCCATTGGAGATTAGGAATAGATGGACTTTCTATAGGACCCATTTTATTAACAGGATTTATCACGACTTTAGCGACTTTAGCGGCTTGGCCAGTTACTCGAGATTCTAGATTATTCCATTTTCTCATGTTAGCAATGTACAGTGGTCAAATTGGATCATTTTCGTCTCGGGACCTTTTACTTTTTTTCATCATGTGGGAGTTAGAATTAATTCCTGTTTATCTACTTCTAGCCATGTGGGGAGGAAAGAAACGTCTGTACTCAGCTACAAAATTTATTTTGTACACGGCAGGGGGTTCTGTTTTTCTCTTAATGGGAGTTTTGGGTGTTGCTTTATATGGTTCTAATGAACCAACATTAAATTTGGAAACATCAGTTAATCAATCATATCCTGTGATTTTAGAAATAATCTTCTATATTGGATTTTTTATTGCTTTTGCTGTCAAATCGCCCATTATCCCCCTACACACATGGTTACCAGATACCCATGGAGAAGCACATTACAGTACTTGTATGCTTCTAGCCGGAATCTTATTAAAAATGGGAGCGTATGGATTAATTCGAATCAATATGGAATTATTACCTCATGCCCATTCTATATTTTCTCCTTGGTTGATGATAATAGGTACAATACAAATAATCTATGCAGCTTCAACATCTCTTGGCCAACGGAATTTAAAAAAAAGAATAGCCTATTCCTCTGTCTCTCATATGGGTTTCATAATTATAGGAATTAGTTCTCTAACCGATACGGGACTTAATGGAGCCCTTTTACAAATAATATCTCATGGATTTATTGGTGCTGCACTTTTTTTCTTGGCAGGAACAACTTATGATAGAATCCGCCTTGTTTATCTTGACGAAATGGGCGGAATAGCTATTCCAATGCCAAAAATGTTCACGATGTTTAGTAGCTTTTCGATGGCTTCCCTTGCATTACCAGGTATGAGTGGTTTTGTTGCCGAATTGCTAGTATTTTTTGGAATAATTACCGGCCAAAAATATCTTTTAATTCCAAAACTACTAATTACTTTTGTAATGGCAATTGGAATTATATTAACTCCTATTTATTCATTATCTATGCCACGCCAGATGTTCTATGGATACAAGCTATTTAACGCTCCGAAGGATTCTTTTTTTGATTCTGGACCGCGAGAGTTATTTCTTTCGATCTCCATCTTTTTACCCGTCATAGGTATTGGTATATACCCCGATTTCGTTCTTTCATTAGCAGTTGACAAGGTCGAAGTTATTCTATCTAATTTTTTTTAGAAATAATTGGATGACTGAAAAAAAAAACCTATATTTGTTTTTAAAAACATTCTTGGACAATGAAAAAAAGTCTTCTTTTTTTCTTCAATTAAGATCAATTAAGAGAAGAATTAAGTAAAAACAATGAAATTGAACTACATATGATAGAAAACCGTGTGAATCATCAATACAATATTTGATTCACACGGCCCGCATGCTAGTTCATACAATGTGTCACCCGCTTTTGTATTTGTAATAACTTGTCTTGAATTCAATTAAATGTTGATGGAAAAGAACCATAACTATGTAACCCTATTCCTAATAGATTGACCCCAAAATAGCATATCCAAATTATAAGAAAGCCTATAGACGCTACAATTGCAGAATTTGCACCCCGCAAATTTCTATTTGTTCGAGTATGTAAATAAATTGCAAATACGATCCAAGTAATAAATGCCCAAGTTTCTTTTGGGTCCCAATTCCAATATGACCCCCACGCTTCATTAGCCCATACCGCTCCCGAAAGGATTCCTATGGTTAAAAAAGTAAATCCTAAACTAATAACCCGATAACTCCAATAATCCAATTGTTGAATCAATTGGAACCTGTAATAATTTTTAGCAGAAAAAAACGAAGTATTTTCGAAAACATTTTCACCCACGAAAAATGATGCGTTTAAAAAACCATTGCTCTTATAAATATAAAAAAGCTTTCTGTTTTTACGAAATGTAATCACTAGAAGTGCTACTGATAATAACGATCCACATAAAAGGGCTGCATAGCCCAATATCATCATACTTACGTGCATTATTAACCACTCCGATTGAAGAGCAGGTACTAATATTCCAGATTGGTGTATTTCAGTTAAAATACCTGAAGTAGCAAAGCCTTGGGTCAAAATAGCACTTGGTCCAGTTATTTTACTTAAAATGAAAACATTTTTTTTGAAATACGGAATTATATGAATAAGGGAGAAACTCCATGAAAGGAAAATTAATGATTCATATAAATCGCTTAGTGGGAAATGTCCTGAAGAAATCCACCGAGTAACTAAAAATCCTGTTATACAGAAAAAAGTCACTATTATGCCCTTTTCTGACGAATCGTATAGTTTTACAATTTCCTCGACTAAAAGGGTTATCAAATGAATTGTAATTACAATTGAAACGATCGAAAAGGAAATGTGAGTTAATATATGCTCTAAGGTTGAAAATATCATAAAAAATCTTAAAAAATAAGAGTCCCTTAATTACATAATTCGAAAATGGAAATCGGGAATTGAATTCATTATAAGATCTATTTATCCTTTTTAGAAGATGGTATGCCGCCACTCGGACTCGAACCGAGATGCATTAGCACTGCTTCCTAAGAGCAGCGTGTCTACCAATTTCACCATAGCGGCCTGTCTTGAACTCATAATAGCCTATGAATAAGCAATCGTCGAGATTTAGTAAGCTATTTTAGTTTAGTAATGATTCAAATGGATCAATAACAAAAAAAGGTTGTTCAAATAGGAATTTGAGGTTGAAGGTTCATTATTTTCGATTTGAGTTTAGAGTCTTAGTTTTTTTATTTAACCTGGGACTTTCCTATATTTTATGCTTTCCTCGAATTCTGAATTCAACTCTTGTAACTAAACCGTTCTATACTCAAATTAAGGAATAGAGTTAAAAAAATTTGTTTTCATTGTTTAAGCAGCAATTTCTTATTTTGTTTTTTTTTTTTTTTATTCTGCAAATAGGTCAATGGGGAAAATAAAACTCCCCACCTTGGATTGGAAT